TAATATTAGAATTAGATTAGAATTATTAGAATATATAATAAATAAAATAATAAAAAAAAGAAATATTTCATTTTTAATATAAATAATATAAATAATATTAATAAATAGAAAATAAAAAAAAAATATATAAAAAATATATTAAAAAATATATTATATAGAATATATATATATAAATATAGAATATATATTCTATATAATATAATAAAAATATAAATAAATAAAATAGAATTAATATTAATTTAATATAAAATAATTAAAAATTAATATAAAATAATTATAATTAAAAAATAAAATTTAATATTAATCAAAATACAAAATAAAGAAATAAATATTTTGAAATGATTCTTTTTGAATGAAAGAGGTCATATAAAAAAAAAAAAAAGGGAGCATAATCCAAATCCAATTTTTTACCATAAATCTATTTTTTATTTTACTCGTCTTAAAATGATATGGTCTATAGCTATAGACCTAGATGAATAAGTATATATCATGCTCTAGACTATTAACGTAATGAATATGTATCCCGACCTGTCTCAATGAATTTCTATGAATATTTTTCCGATCGATAATTAATCACGTGTCAGGAACCAGATTTGAACTGGTGACACGAGGATTTTCAGTCCTCTGCTCTACCAACTGAGCTATCCCGACCATTTTCCATGCATTGCCTTATCTTACTAGTCTTACTAGGGGCTTGTGCTTATGTCCATTAAAAGGACAAAAAAAAGTTTTAAAACCCTTACCTAATCCCTGAAATTTTTTTGTCTTAAATAAAAAAGGAAGACTTTTTGATATTTATAAGTGTAAGGATAAACTAACAATATAGATTGGGAATAGTTCAAAATTCAATACTCGAGAGTCTTTGTACATATATCTTCTTGTACGTGTATTGCACAAAAACTTGTGCTAAACTAAGCTCGGATCTTTTTGTGAAAGAGTAGAGTAAATGGAAAACATAGTGAATTTTGAGTTACCAACGGAAAAGAGGAAAAATACTTAATTAAGAGGTAAAATGGTTTTTTTGGGGATAGAGGGACTTGAACCCTCACGATTTCTAAAGTCGACGGATTTTCCTCTTACTATAAATTTCATTGTTGTCGGTATTGACATGTAGAATGGGACTCTCTCTTTATTCTCGTCCGATTAATCATTTTTTTTTTTTTCAAAAGATCAATCAGACTTTGGAGTGAATGATTTGATCACTGAATATTCGACTCTTACTTCAATTTAGAATTTAGAATGGATTCGCAATAACTCTTTAATTTTTCATAAAATTTTGAATTTATTATATTTAAATATTTAATTTTAATATAAATTATATTATATAAAATAAATTATATTTTATATTATATATATATTTATATAAATATATAAATAAATATATATATAAATAATAATTATGGATTGGGGTCGTGATTAATCGTTTGATATGATATATACGTGCGTATTAGGTATATAGGGTTATGTTTTCTGTAATTTAGATAGAAAGAAGAATTCCAGTTACCAACGCAATGCAATCAACTCCATTTGTTAGAACAGCTTCCGTTGAGTCTCTGCACCTATCCTTTTTTCTCAAAACAAGGATTTGGCTCAGGATTGCCCATTTTTAATTCCAGGGTTTCTCTGAGTTTGGAAGTTACCACTTAGTAGGTTTCCATACCAAGGCTCAATGCAATCAAGTCCGTAGCGTCTACCAATTTCGCCATATCCCCTTTTGATTTGAGATCGGAATCCTATTGTGATTCCTTCTACTTCTTTTTCTTTTTTCTTTTCTTTAGAAAAAACGATTAATTAGATACTGATTCCTATAGCGAAAAAACATTTACTGCTATTTTTTACCTATCCTCTTTTGTTTTCATCTCTATCAGATGACCAATATCTATCCAATCCAAATTGATTCTATCATTGATGTATCCGCAATTCAATATGGATAAGATATATCCCATATATCCATGTCTCTCCCTCCTTCATTTTTCCAGTGGCATTTTGAATACTGGAACGGTCGATATTCATTCTTCTCATTTTTCGTGCTATTTACTTGCTTTCCGAATGAGACCAGAGGAATGTCTCATTATGATCTGGATTGTATCTTTATCCTTATCTTTTTTTTCTTAGAACCGATCTGCTGCTATAGTGCATATAACTAATATAAAAATATAATTAATAGAATATAGAATACGCGGATTTTTTTGTATTTTTCTTTTCTGTTTCTGTTATATGAGCCCGCTTAGCTCAGAGGTTAGAGCATCGCATTTGTAATGCGATGGTCATCGGTTCGACTCCGATAGCTGGCTTTTTCCCTATTTATTATTTTCTTTTTCCATGATTGATGATCTCCCCTCGAGATCAGGGAATATTGAAAAGACTCTTCTCTTTTTCTCCAAATGTCGAGTTGCTCATCTGTTATATTATGTTATGCCGCGGTAACTTCCAACTATGAATAAAAAATTGGAGTAATTAGACCTCTACGGAACTAATCATAAAACGTAGCCTTAACCTTCTAATTATATATTATATATATTCTATTTATTTAATCTATTTATTTAATTAAATATAAAATAAAATTATAATTAAAAAAAAAATAATTAATTATAATAAATAAAACATATACAATATACAATAAAATCTGTATTGTATATTGATACAGTCCATTTCATTCTTGTTTGTAGGACTTCTGTAGATTTTTCTTTGCTTTGTTTATGCGTTAGTTCAGTCTTAATTTAGATTTTTCTGAAAATTTCAATATTAAAATAAAGGAGTTTTTATGTCTCGTTACCGAGGACCTCGTTTCAAAAAAATACGCCGTCTGGGGGCTTTACCAGGACTGACTAGTAAAAGACCCAGATCCGGAAGTGATCTTAAAAACCAATTGCGCTCGGGTAAAAGATCACAATATCGTATTCGTCTAGAAGAAAAACAGAAATTGCGTTTTCATTATGGTCTGACAGAGCGACAATTACTTAGATATGTACATATCGCTGGAAAAGCAAAAGGATCAACAGGTCAGGTTTTACTACAACTACTTGAGATGCGTTTGGATAACATCCTTTTTCGATTGGGCATGGCTTCGACCATTCCTGGAGCCAGGCAATTAGTTAACCATAGACATGTTTTAGTTAATGGTCGTATAGTAGATATACCAAGTTATCGTTGCAAACCCCGGGATATTATTGCTACAAAGGATAAGCAAAGATCGAAAGCTCTGATTCAAAATAATATTGCTTTATCCTCTCACGAGGAGGTGCCAAAACATTTGACTATTGACTCATTCCATAATAAAGGAATGGTAAATCAAATAATAGATAGTAAATGGATCGGTTTGAAAATAAATGAGCTCTTAGTCGTAGAATATTATTCTCGTCAGACTTGACCTAACAAAAATAACAAAGAAAGGGTCGGATAATTTTGCTCGCTTTTCGCCGATATCAATATAAATCTAATATATCTAATATAAATCTAAGCTTAAGCTAAGGGCTTTTTTACCCAGATTTTTCCAATTTATGTATCACAACAATCGGCAGTAAAATTCTCATTTCTTTTTCGCGCTTTTCGGTATTTTTTTACATACCACAGTAATTAGGAATATAAAATCAAATAAGGGTCTTATAGAATAGAATGGAAATAATGGTATAAATTGTTACTTGATACATTGTGTTAAGTAACCTTGGTGAATTAGATGAAGGTACAGAAACGGAAAGAGAGGGATTCGAACCCTCGGTAAACAAAAGCCTACATAGCAGTTCCAATGCTACGCCTTGAACCACTCGGCCATCTCTCCTACATAACATAATCTTATTATTGACCATAAACCGAGTGAATAGCGAGTAATTCATATTATTGCAGTACAGGTACAACCAATCTATTCTAATGGAAATGAAAAACTTTTTCTAAAATCGTCAAATAAAATAAAAATAAAATATTTAATATTCCTTTTACTTCGTATAGGTAAAAGAATAAAAAACTCTTTTTCTTGTTAGGGAAGGGGGAATATCCATTAATGTTTGTTAAGACGACGATCTTTCCTTATTTTGATTTTATTTATATTATACCGGATAAGACCAATGACTTAACTTAGAATAAATCAACTGAAGAATCTATATTTTATACTAGGGTTACATTTAGACTATGGTTCTATAGGATATAGGAATAAAAAATGCTTTTTCAATCCCAGATTTCTCAACGGCAACTCCTCTAATTACTTACCCCATAGATCTATTTATTAAAAATGAATAAATTGTTCCATAGATTTTTCTATTTCGACTGTATAGTGTATACACGTTATACAAACAAAAAATCATGGTGACTTTTTTTATTATAGAATAATTATTCTATTCTTTTTTTCCTCTTTGAATCATGATCAAATCAAAACTTCTCGAGTTCTCAGAATCTGTAGGTAGTGTAGGAACATAAAGTCCTTGATTCTTAAACTTAGTTAAATGAAATTAGTAATAGTTCCGTTGTTCATTGGGATACTACAAAATTTGGATGAAATACAATCTCAAATATTTCCTATCTCTCCCTACCAAAAGGACACAATTTGAGTGGTGGAAAGTCTATATTTTTTAGAATTAGTCTCTTTTTATGTTATTTTGTACTGTACAATTCCTTTTTTTGTGAGATCATTTTCCCCGAGGGGAAATGAGAAGAATTATAGAATGGGTTGCTAATTATGCCTAGATCTCGGATAAATGGAAATTTTATTGATAAGACCTCTTCAATTGTAGCCAATATCTTATTACGAATAATTCCGACAACTTCAGGAGAAAAAGAGGCATTTACCTATTACAGAGATGGTGCGATTTGATTCTTTTTTTTTTCTTTTTTTAGCTATCAGTCTTACGAGAAAGAGACATGTTTCGGGTTGAGGATAGAAAGAAAAATTTATATGGAGATAAACCTACGCTTGGTGAAGGTGAAGTTTGGAGATAGAACAATGCCTTCTGTCGTGTATCCTCGATTGATACGGCCTCAAATGCTTCAATCGTCAATTTGAGTATTGAGCGAAAGGTTACACCTATAGGTTCTATCTATATTGCAATTGCAGGTTAATCCTAGTCTACTTTACTAGTACTAATAGGTGGCATAGGGGAAGAAGCACTACGCCTAGGAATCAACAACGCGAAAACTTTGTTATAAATTACCCCTTTTACTTATTTGTATCGGGACTAAGAAGAATGGTTGGGACAACAAACATCCATCTCGTTTGTATTTTGGATACCCGTATAACCATCGAAGATTGTTGAAGTGACTAATTCCTGGAAATAGGGGCGCTAGGGACAAAGAAATTGTTGGAGTTACCATTTCTATCTAACACTTATATGATTGGTGTTAAGAAAAAAAAACCTCTTGCAGGAAGGATGGCTAGAGATTTCTTGTAAAAATACCAGCCCCTCTCAGTTCATAAAAGGATATTTTTTTTTGATCCCACGGATTATTCCTTTTAATACTATGCACAGAAAGGAGGAGCCGTATGAGATGAAAGAAAATCTCACGTACGGTTCTGGAACGGGGATTCTTTGAATAGAATGACGACCGTAACGGATGTCAGCTCAATCTGAAGGAAATTATGCGGAAGCTTTACAAAATTATTATGAAGCTACGCGATCAGAAATTGATCCCTATGATCGAAGTTATATACTCTATAACATAGGCCTTATACACACAAGTAATGGAGAGCATACGAAGGCTTTGGAATATTATTTTCGGGCACTAGAGCGGAATCCATTCTTACCACAAGCTTTTAATAATATGGCCGTGATCTGTCATTACGTGCGACTATCTCCACTATAGAAAGAAGGAAAAAAGGATTAAATTGGCTAGTACTAGTAAATTAAATAGAAATACTAGAAGAAAAATAACTAGAAAAAAAAAATAGGCTTTCTACATATGCATCGTCAAAAGCAACGATTTTTATAAGCTGTAGCAAAGAAAGAGATTTCACGGGAACAAAATACCAAATATATATAAAGAAATGGGTGTGGCCTATATACTTTTTCTATGGATAAAGGATCGAATTGATAGAAGAAGCACCGTAAAGATCAATTAGCGAGGTTCTCAGTTAATACAATAAGAACTGCTTATTTATCTTATGATATAAGATAAAAATTAGGAATCAACTTATGTAATAGAGTCGATCCACTAAGATATTGAGCAGCGGTGTAGCATCAGATCCCAAAGATAGTAAGTCTTTTTTCTTATATCTTATAGATTATAGAAGAAAGTCTTTTCAAAAAATTCTATATGAATTTCATATATGAAAGCGAGATAGTTACCTTTAAGAAAATGCTAACGATATAAATAAGGAAATACCATACCTATGTTTCATTCTTCTGAAGGTGGGAGAAAAGATAAAACTGATTTATTGATTAAAATTAGAGTTTAAAACTTATGTAATTAACTTCTTCTGCTAACCACCCCCCCAAATGGGATAAATTTCTCAGAAATTGAATTCAGTTGGATAGGGTAGATTAAGACGGGACGTCTAAAGAACTGATTGCGGAGCCGTATGAGGTAGGAAACTCTCAAGTACGGTTCTAAGGAAAGGAATTAACTTACCTATTCCGACCGGGGAGAACAGGCCATTCGACAGGGGGATTCTGAAATTGCGGAGGCTTGGTCCGATCAAGCTGCTGAGTATTGGAAACAAGCTATAGCGCTTACTCCGGGTAATTATATTGAAGCACATAATTGGTTGAAGATAACGAGGCGGTTCGAATAAGACCACCTCTCCTTTTTAATTCATGAAAATGGGTTAGTTAGATCCATCAAATTAATTAAAAAAAAATGGATCGTTTCCCTGAGAAGATCCAATCAAGGAATTTCATTATATCCCTTCTCCTTCTAAAATCATTCTTCTTTTTTGTTTTGTATGGTGTCTCATAAGGAAGGATAAATTAAATGGTACAAATACAGTATAGAATATAACTAATAAAACCAAAAAAAGATACTTTTGAGTGGTTAAATATAGATAAAGATAAGATATCGGAATGATCTTTATCTTATTGATTACTAATGAAATTATCTTGTGATTTGTAATTAGAGTAATAAGGTATTTTTTATGTTCCATCCAAGTAGATCCATACACATTCAGATATGAATACACGAGATTGCACAAAAAGTGTTTTTTCGTCAGACCGGGAAAGTGGTTAAAAGCAAAAAAGGTCCGTTGAGCACCTAATCGCTATGTCATAATAGATCCGAACACTTGCCCCGAATCGACTTCAATATCATAATTGCTCTAGTGAATAACTAAAAAAAATAAATGGATAGATGGGAGGTAGCAAAGAAGGGAACTAATCATAAATATCTATCTCTCAGAGGTTCACTAAAAACTTGACTGTTGGCAGGTCTCTTTGTATGTGTTGTCCGGAAAGAGGAGGACTCGATGATTATTAGTTCGCCGGAACCAGAAGTTAAAATTTTGGTGGATAGGAATCCCGTAAAAACGTCTTTTGAGGAATGGGCCAGACCCGGCCACTTCTCAAGAACAATAGCCAAGGG